ATGCGATGACTCTATTCAACTAACCATAAAGATATTGGGACATTATATTTTATTTTCGGTTTATGATCCTCTATAGTTGGTACAGGTATAAGAACTATTATTCGAGTTGAGCTATCTCAACCTGGTATATTATTAGGAGATGATCAAATCTATAATACTATAGTAACAGCTCATGGGTTGATTATAATTTTTTTCGTAGTAATACCTATTTTAATTGGCGGGTTTGGTAATTGGTTAATCCCTTTAATAATTGGGTCCCCAGATATGGCATTCCCGCGTCTAAACAATATAAGATTTTGGTTACTTCCACCATCTATAACAATATTATTATTCTCATCTATAGTGGAAAGTGGTGCTGGGACAGGGTGGACCATCTACCCTCCACTAGCTGATAACATAGGACACTCAGGTATATCAGTGGATATAGCTATTTTTTCACTACATTTAGCAGGAGCTTCATCTATTTTAGGTTCTTTAAATTTTATTACAACTATTTTTAATATGCGATGACCCGGTATGGGACTCGATCGAGTCCCATTATTTATTTGATCAGTAGTTATTACTACTATTTTATTATTACTATCACTACCTGTTTTAGCAGCTGCAATTACAATACTACTAACAGATCGAAACGCTAATACTTCTTTCTTTGACCCGATTGGCGGTGGGGACCCAATTTTATTTCAACATTTATTTTGATTTTTTGGCCATCCTGAAGTTTATATTTTAATTTTACCTGGCTTTGGTGCAATTTCACATATTATTACTAGTTTTTCTAAGAAAATTGAGACTTTTGGTACCTTAGGTATAATTTATGCTATAGTAGGAATTGCAATTTTAGGGTTTATTGTATGAGCCCATCATATATTCACTGTTGGATTAGATGTGGATACACGAGCATATTTTACTGCAGCCACTATAATTATTGCTGTGCCAACAGGAATCAAAGTATTTAGTTGGTTAGCAACTATTTATGGTTCAAAAGTCTATATAAATCCCTCAATGTTATGAAGATTAGGGTTTGTGTTTCTATTTACTACTGGTGGGTTAACTGGTATTGTGTTATCTAACTCTTCAATTGATATTATTCTCCATGACACTTATTATGTAGTAGCACATTTTCACTATGTATTAAGAATGGGGGCAGTTTTTGCTATTTTTGCTGCATTTAATTACTGGTACCCTCTATTTATAGGGTTAAGTATAAATTACTTGCTATCATCAGCTCACTTTTTTATTATATTTATTGGTGTAAATTTAACTTTTTTTCCTCAACATTTTTTAGGTTTAAGTGGAATACCGCGACGGTATTCCGATTACCCTGACATATATATAAGATGAAATATATTATCTTCTTTTGGTTCTATGATAACAACTTTATCATTAGTTTTATTTATTTATATACTATGAGAGTCACTATTTATTAAACGATCTTTAATCTACTCATTTAATTTTCAAACTTCCATAGAATGATCATCTCAAATTTTCCCTGCAAAATTTCATAATAGTGGTGAACCTATCACCATTACAATTTTAAGTGAAAGCAAATATATTGCATTTAGTTGTTAATTAAAAGAAAGAATCATTTCTCACTTAGATGCCATATTGAAACCAAATAATAATACAAGATTCAATATCTACTATAATAATTAACATCTCTTCATTTCACGATTATATAATTGTAACCATAGTATTAGTTTTGTCTATTATTTTTTATACTATGTTAAATTTATGTTTAGCTGATGCTACTGATCGAAATATTTTAGAAGCTCAAGAACTTGAAACTTTATGAACAATTGCGCCAGCAATTGTTTTAATTTTATTAGCCATCCCATCAATTAAAATTTTATATATATTAGATGAAATTTCAGACCCTCTAATTACTATTAAAACTATAGGCCATCAATGATATTGATCCTATCAATACAGGGACATAAATAAAATTGAATTTGATTCTTATATATTACCTACAGAAGACTTAAATATAGGGGATTATCGATTATTAGAAGTAGATAACCGTTTATTTGTTCCTTATAATAAAGATATCCGTATAATTATTTCCTCCTCTGATGTGATTCATTCTTGAACTATTCCATCTTTAGGTATTAAAGTTGATGCAGTACCAGGACGACTTAATCAGATTGCTATAAATATCTTATATCCTAGTATTCTATATGGTCAATGTTCAGAAATTTGTGGTGCTAACCATAGATTTATACCAATTTGTATTGAAGCTATTAATACAAAAGATTTTATTAATAAATTAATATAAAGCTTTAGTTAAATAATAATAATAATTTGTCAGATTATAGTAACCTTAGGTAAGCTTTAATGCCACATCTATCTCCAATTAATTGAATACTCCTAATTATATTATTTTGAATTATTATTATTGTTTATTTTTCTTACTACTGATGAAATAAATTAAATATTTTATTTGTAGTAAAAAAATTAATAAAAAAAAATAAATTAATGTGCTGATATGAAATTAGTATAAATATTAGTACAAATTTTTTCCAAAAATTTAGTAATGATTTCATACCAATATAGTTTAAAAAAAACAATAAACTGTAAATTTATTATTGATATTATTTCTTTTGGTAATGTTTCGAATGCCTTTTCATTTAGTTGAACCAAGACCTTGACCATTAATGGCTTCAATCGGTGCCTTTATATTAACATTTGGTATAGTAAATTGATTCCATTTTTATAGTAGGACTATTATAAAATTTGGAATCATAATTATTATTTTAGTAATATATCTTTGATGACGTGATGTAGTTCGGGAATCTACATATTTAGGACATCACACTTCAAAAGTTATCAAGTTACTACGTATTGGGATAATACTTTTTATTACCTCTGAAGTATGTTTTTTTTTTGGTTTTTTTTGAAGGTTCTTCCATAGGAGATTAAGACCTGTGCCAGAACTAGGGTGTACATGACCCCCTATCGGAATTTTGCCTTTAAATGCTTTTAGGGTCCCTCTTTTAAATACTATTGTATTACTTTCTTCTGGTGTGACAGTAACTTGAGCCCATTATAAATTTAAACATAAAAACCGAAATGAAGTAATTCAAGCTTTATTGTTAACAATTATATTAGGCTGATATTTTACTTTACTTCAATTAGGTGAATATTATAACTCTCCATTTACTATTGCAGATAGGGTTTTTGGATCAGTTTTTTTTGTTGCGACTGGGTTTCATGGGTTTCATGTACTGGTAGGTTCTATATTTTTATTTATTTGCCTAATGCGTACTATATATTGACACTATTCAAGCAATCATCATTTTGGATTTGAGGCAGCTGCTTGATATTGACACTTTGTTGATGTTGTATGAATTTGTTTATATTTATCAATTTATTGATGAGGTTCTTTATTATTAGTATTAGTTACATAAACTTTTGAAGTTTAAATAATAAGTTCAAATCTTATAATAATAAATGTATTATATGTTTTTTTTAATTTTTGGTATTTCAATAAATTTATTTATTTTTTCTTCTCCTGTTATAATACTTTTAGTAATTTTATTTAATTCATTATTGCTTTCAGTAATTATTTCTTTTAATCTGTCAAGTTGATATGCTTTTTTAATGTTTTTAATTTATATTGGGGGGATACTAATTATATTTTCATACTTTGTTGCTATTTCACCAAATCAGTATGTAAAAAATAAATCTATATTATTAACCCCTTTATTAATTATTATCATATTATTAATTACGTATTCACATTATAGTAATTTTATTTCTATAAATAAATATTTTTTTAATTTTGTATTAATAATATATAAAAATGAATCTAATTTTTGTACTTTATTTTTAATTTTACTATTGCTACTAATAATATTAATTGTATCAAAATTAATAAAGTCATCTAAAGGGCCACTTCGTCCATTTATATATGTTTTACCCATTACGAAAAAATAATTTATTAATTAATATAATAAATAAATCACTTATTGATTTACCAGCCCCTAATAATATTTCTATTTGATGAAATTATGGTTCTTTATTGGGGATAGTATTAGTAATTCAATTTATCACAGGGTTAATTTTATCAATGCATTATGTAAGGGATATAAATTTAGCTTTTTTTTCTGTGTTTCATATTGAACGAGATGTTAATTATGGATGGTTAATACGATTGACGCATGCAAATGGAGCTTCTATATTTTTTTTATTTATCTATATTCATATAGGGCGTGGTATATATTATTTTTCATTTAATTTAAAAGAGACATGATTAATTGGTGTAGTTCTATATATTATAACTATAGCTACAGCATTTATAGGGTATGTTCTTCCATGAGGACAAATAAGATTTTGAGGAGCTACTGTAATTACTAATTTACTATCCACTATTCCATATGTCGGCCAATCTGTAGTTGAATGAATTTGAGGGGGATTTAGTGTTAGTAACCCAACACTAAATCGTTTTTTCTCATTCCATTTTTTTTTTCCTTTTATCTTAATTGCTTTAATTATTATACATTTAATAATACTGCATTTATATGGTTCTAATAATCCCTTGGGTGTAAATAGTGATAGAGATCGAATTAGTTTCCACCCTTATTACTCTATTAAAGATTTGCTTGGTATATTATTAGCTTTTTTAGTATTAATATTTTTTGTTCTATACTATCCAAATTTCTTTATAGACCCAGAAAATTTTTTGATGTCTAATTCAGCTGTCACGCCTACACACATTAAACCAGAATGATACTTTTTATGGGTTTATGCTATTTTACGATCTATCCCTAATAAATTAGGAGGGGTAATTGCAGCATTTTCAAGTATACTAATTTTATTTTTTTTACCTTTTAAAATAAAACCAGCCTTAAATTCTTCTTCTTTTTATTACTTAAATAAAATCATATTTATTATTTTAATATTTTCTTTTATTATCTTAACTTGGATTGGTGGATGCCCTGTAGAAGAACCTTTTATTGTTATTGGTCAAGTAGCTACTTTATTATACTTTTCGTATTATGTTT